AAAAATCTTAGAATTTAATTCTTTATTAAATTTGCAGTTTAATTGAATAAGATTTTACGTTGCGAAGTATGATCACATCTATTGTAAATAAGGGGCACTGAACACTGATCGCATTTAAAGGCCTGCCTAGATGTAACAAAGGGTCATCCTAGTTTAGCCACATCTAACAATTAATAAATTCGGAGAGAAGAATAGATGATCTCATCTAGCTCAAAATCCTAATGATTTAAATCAGACAGTAATAAGTCAATTAAATCGTAGCATACTCCTCCTTTTATATATCCAGATAACCGATAGACATGAGTTTTGGAAAAAAAAATCGGTTTAGTTTAAATTAGAAAACTTGAATCTTAAAATTCAAGTTTTCAACTTGGCAGATAAATGCAATAAATTTAGAATTTATTTATGAATTTTAATTCAGTTGGAAGACTAATAGAGATACCCTCTTTTTTATATTTTCAAAATATATACTTATATAGTTAAAAAGTCTTAAATTATTGGAGTAATAATGAAAAATGAAAAGTATATTATTGTGATAACTTGTCTTATTAAGACATAAGGAAATTCAATAGGTATTGCCCCTAAATAAGTAAGAATAATAAAAATATTAATAAAAATTCAATATAAAAACTTATTTTTTAAATTAAAATAAAATGATGAAATTTTATTTTTTATAGTAAATGATAATGAAATTACAATTAAAATTGATATGAGTAAAGCTACTACTCCTCCTAATTTATTAGGGATTGATCGAAGAATTGCATAAGCAAATAAAAAATACCATTCTGGCTGAATATGGGGGGGAGTGATCATAGGGTTTGCTATATTAAAATTCTCTGCATCTATAAGAATATAAGGATACTGAAGAGTAACGATTGAAAATAATAAGAGTACTAAAGATAAACCTATAATGTCTTTAATTGAAAAGTAGGAATGGAAAGGAACTTTATCAATATTTAAGGTAATCCCTAATGGATTTGATGATCCATTCTCATGGATTAATATAATGTGGATTATTACTAAAAATAATAAAATAAATGGAAGAATAAAATGTAAAGAGAAAAATCGAATTAAGGTATTATTATCTACTGAAAATCCACCTCAAATTCAAAATGTAATTATTTGTCCAAAATATGGAATAGCAGAAATTAAATTAGTAATTACAGTTGCCCCTCAAAATGATATTTGACCTCAAGGAAGAATGTAACCTAAAAATGCTGTAGCCATTAAAGTTAAAACAATTAAAACGCCTGAAAATCAAACTTTAATAAAATTAAAGGAAGAATAATAAAGTCCTCGTGCAATATGAATATATATAAAAATAAAAAACATTGAAGCTCCATTTGCATGAATTGATCGAATTATTCATCCGTAATTTACATCACGCTGAATATGTGAAATTATTGAAAAAGCGGTAGAAATATCTCTAGAGAAATTTATAGCTAAAAATAGTCCTGATAAAATTTGAATTATTAAACATATCCCTAATAATGATCCAAAATTTCATATGTATGAAATATTTGAAGGAGTTGGTAAATTTTTCATAGAATTTAAAATTTGGAATATCATAAGTTATTTTTATTGGCCTTATATTAGAGTTTGTTAATTTTAGTACAACAAATAAAGTAATGATTAAATAAATTATTATTAATAAAATTAAATTTATAAACCCATGAAAGTAAATTTTTTCAATAATTTCATTATTAACATTTTCCATAAGAGTTTCTCAATTTAAAAAGATTATGAAAAATGGTAAACTAACAAGTGTTATTCAATTTAATGAAATCTTATTATTAGGTCTTAAACTTACTATATATATAAAGATAATTAATATTCCTCCTAAAATTAGAAGAATTATAATTAATGAAATTAATGAAAATTGAGAGACTTTATAAAAAATTAAAGCTATGTACAAAGTTAGTAATATAATTGATATTAATATTATAATTGGGTGAGTTATTATTATGAAAAAAATAGATATGATTATAATCATTGAGATTTTCAGAAAATAGTATATTTAGTATATAAATTTTGGAGATTTAAGGGGAGCTTATCTTTTCTGATGTTAAAAGGAAAATCCAAGATTGGTTTACAAAACCAATATTTTAAATTAAATTATTTCAACTTATGATAAGAATAACTTTTTTCATTTATATAGTTGGAATATTTTCTTTTGTTCTTAATCGTTTTCATATAATATTATTATTAATGAGAATTGAATTTATATATTTATCTTTAATAGTAATTTTTTTTTTTAATTCTTCAATAACTAGAATTATTAATGTATTTGTTTTTTTAACAGTAATTGTGTGTGAAGCATCTATTGGACTTAGATTACTTATTTTAATTAGATTTTATTATGGGAATGAATTAATAAGATCTTTAAATTTAATTAAATGTTAAAGTTAATTTTCTTAAGATTTTTAATTTTATGTATATTTATATGATTAAATCAATTCCAAATAATGATTAGAATAATTTTTGTTTTTATTATCAGATTTACTTTATATTTTAACAAAATTAATATAATTTCATCAATTTTTGGAATTGATTTAATAAGCTTTATGCTTATTGTTTTAACTATTTGAATTTCATTTTTAATGCTTATGGCAAGAACAAGAACAATAATGGGAATAAATAAAAGTTTTTTATTTTATTTAAGATTAATAATGTTTTTATTAGTTATTTGTTTTAGAGTTACAAATTTATTATTTTTCTATTTTTTTTTTGAATCGGTTTTATTTCCTATTATTATAATCATTTTTGGATGAGGATCACAACCTGAACGTCTTCAAGCTGGGTTCTATATATTAATATATACCTTATTTGGATCATTACCTTTACTATTAATAATTTTAATTTTTAAATCTAAGTCTTTAATTTATTTTTTCTTAGAATATTATCATATAGAAATTGGAATTTTTTTTTTACTAATAATTATGGGATTTTTAGTAAAAATCCCAGTATTTTTTTTACATCTTTGACTCCCAAAAGCTCATGTTGAAGCACCAATTTCTGGATCTATAATTTTAGCAGGAATTTTATTGAAATTAGGAATCTATGGAATTTATCGATTTAAAAACTTTTATTTTAATGAAATGTTAAATTTTAATTATTTTTTAATAGTAATATCTTTATGGGGAAGTGTATTAGTTAGAATTTATTGTTTGTTCCAAATTGATATTAAATCATTAATTGCCTATTCTTCTGTTTGTCATATAGGAATTATTTTTTCGGGATCTATTAACTTTATATTTTTAAGATCATATGGATCTTTACTATTAATAATTGGACATGGTCTTTGTAGTTCAGGACTATTTTGTCTAGCTAATTTAATTTATGAGCGATTCTTTACTCGAAGGATTATTATAATTAAAGGATTAATAAAAATTTTCCCATCTTTAGCATTTTTCTGATTCATGTTTTCAATTTTTAATATGTCAGCCCCATTAACTATAAATTTAATAGGAGAATGATTTTTATGTATAAGAATTATAAAATGAAGATTATTTTTTATTTTTCCAATTATAATATTAATTTTTATAAGAGCTTGTTATTCAATATTTATATATAGATATTTAAATCATGGAAATGGGTGATTAATATGAAGAGCTAAGTCTATTTCTATTCGAGAGTATAACTTAATGATATTTCATTTAATCCCTATAGTATTATGATTTTTAAAAATGACTTTTTTCTTCAAATGAATTTGTTTAATTAGTTTAAGTTTAAAATAATAAATTGTGGATTTATAGATATTTAATATTAAACAATTTTTATTAAATGAAGAGTAATATTAATAGTTTTAAGCTTAATGTTTTTTTATTTTTTTTTAGTTAATATTTTTTATAAAAGATTTTTAATAATTGAATATGTTATTTCTTTTCTATCAAGAGTAGATATAAAATTTTATTTTTTATTTGACTGAATTAGGAATTTATTTATCAGTATTGTTTTATTAATTTCTAGAATAGTAATTCTCTATAGAGCTAGGTACATAAATAATGATAAAAATAAGAATTGTTTTTGTGCCATTGTTTTGCTATTTGTTTTATCAATAGTATTATTAATTTTAATACCTAATATACTAATAATTATTTTAGGATGAGATGGTTTAGGATTAGTCTCTTACTGTTTAGTAATCTTTTATCAAAGAGTAAATTCCTATAATTCAGGGATAATAACAGTTATTAGAAATCGAGTAGGAGATGTAATAATCATTATATCTTTAATTTTTGTTTTTAATTTTGGAAGGCTTGATTTCTTATCATTAATGGAAATGGAATATTTACTAGGTATTTTAATTATTTTAGCTGGAATAACTAAGAGAGCACAAATTCCATTTTCTGCTTGATTACCAGCAGCTATAGCTGCTCCTACTCCTGTTTCTTCTTTAGTACATTCATCTACTTTAGTAACAGCAGGTGTCTATTTAATAATTCGTTTTAATTTCATATTCTCAATTTATGAAAATTCCATATTTTTGTTAAAAATTGCATTAATTACTATAATAATATCAGGAATTAACGCTTTTTTTGAAAATGACCTTAAAAAAATTATTGCATTCTCTACTTTAAGACAATTATCTATAATAATAATTATTGTTTCTTTAAATATATTTGAATTGGCATTTTTTCATTTGGTAATACATGCAATTTTTAAGTCAATATTATTTCTATGTGCTGGCTTAATCATTCATTTCATAAATGGAATTCAAGATATCCGAATACTAGGAAATTTCTTTAAAAATAGACCTTTAATTATGAGTTGTATATTAATTTCTATATTATCTTTAATAGGATTTCCATTTATTGGAGGATTTTACTCAAAAGATTTAATTTTAGAATTTTTTTTATTTAAAATTAATAATTTAATTTTATTGGTTATATTTATTATGAGAGTAATTTTTACTTTTTTTTATTGTATCCGATTATTATATTTTATATCATTAAAGGGAATAATGTTTGTAAGTTTATATAAAATAGAATTCGATAAAAAATTGACTTTTCCAATTTTCATTTTGACTTTATTTTTATTAATTTCAGGTAATTTTTTATTATGAATAATAGTTTTTAATAATAAAATTATATTTATTAGGTTAATATCAAAAATTATGGGAATGTTATTATTTATAATTAGAATTTATTTATCAATTTTTATCATAAAATCTTTTTTAAAATTTAAATTTAGGTTAGAATTTTTTCATAAAATATGATTTTTATCAACTTTAACTAGAATGATTTTTATATTTAACAACAAAAAAATGTTGAAAATTTCAATAACAGATTGAAAATGAATAGAAATGTTAGGTCCAACAGGATTAAAGAATGAATTGAATAATTATTCTTTATCATGAAGCTGAATTAATAGGTTGACTTTTAACAAAATTTTAATTTTCATAATATTTTTATTAATTTTAATTATTTAATTATCTTTATAGTTTATTTTTAAAATATTACACTGAAAATGTAAAGAAAATTGTTTAAAGATAAATCTTTTAATCTTTAGTGTATTAGCACAAAAAATTTTGATTTTTTAAGTAATAATTATTTTTATTAAGATTAATAGTAAAAGTATTATTATACATAATTTATCCTATCAAGATAACCCTTTAATTTCAGGCATTTTACTTGTTGCGAAGTATGATCACATCTATTGTAAATAAGGGGCACTGAACACTGATCGCATTTAAAGGCCTGCCTAGATGTAACAAAGGGTCATCCTAGTTTAGCCACATCTAACAATTAATAAATTCGGAGAGAAGAATAGATGATCTCATCTAGCTCAAAATCCTAATGATTTAAATCAGACAGTAATAAGTCAATTAAATCGTAGCATACTCCTCCTTTTATATATCCAGATAACCGATAGACATGAGTTTTGGAAGACTATATCATTTTTTGAATTTTAATTAGAGTTAAAAAAATGGATTTTTTTCAATAATTAAATTTGGTTAGTTAGAAAAATTAGCTTTAAATTCTTTATAATTTATGCCAGAATTAAAATAAATTAGGAGATTAAATTTATTTAATAAGAAAATATTATTGAGATTTAAAGCTATCTCTAGTTAATTTTGTGCCAGCAACAGCGGTTATACAAAAAGAGGATTTTTTTAATTAATATTTTTAATTTTTATAATAAAGTTATTTATTAAAAAATAAGGTGAAATTTATTTTTAAGCATTTTTTTTAAATATTAAAAATAAGAATTCCAACTTAGACTAGGATTAGATACCCTATTATTAAGAATAATATATTGTTAGTATATAAATATTACGAAAACAAAAAATTATGGCGGTATTTTAAGCTTTTCAGAGGAATTTGCTCTTTAATGGATAAAACACCTAAATCTTACTAAAATTGGTAAAGCAGCTTGTATACCACTATTTAAGTAATAATTTGTTATTATTACTAAAAATTATCATTATAATAAAAGTTAAGTCAAGGTGCAGCATAAGTTTTAGAATGAAGTGAATTACATTTCTTTTTAGAAATTTAAAATGAAAACAAAAAATAGGATTTGAAAGTAAAATTTTAATAAAATGAAAATTTGAATTAAGCTCTAAAATATGTACATATCGCCCGTCGCTCTTTATTAAAGATAAGTCGTAACAAAGTTAAAGTACTGGAAAGTGCTTTAAAAATGAAATCATTAGATGTTTCACTTACAATGAAAATTTGTTATAAAACCATTTTTAATAAATTTAAATTAATACATTTATTAAATTTTAACCAAATTAAAACTAATTGATCTAATTTAATTTAAAAACTGAAAAGGATATTTAGTTTTTATTTAAAAGTAAGTATTTGTACCTTTAGCATAAGGGGTTTTTAAAAATAAATAAAAATTTATTTTTTTCGAAATCAACTGATCTATTTTAATTATATATTAATATGTTGCAAAATATTAATAAAAAATTAAATAGAAGTGAAATTCTTTTCAAAGTTGAAGATATCTAATTTTATTAAAAAACTAAAAGTTTACTTATAAAAATTATTATTTATAAATTTTATAAGTAAATATTTAAGGGATAAGCTTTAAATATATTTATGTAAATAAACTATTTTTTTAAAAAGAAATAAAATTTTTCTATTATTGTTATAAGTAATTAATTTTATAATGATAAAAAATAAATTTTTATTAAATTCTAAATAATAACTTTTAAATTTAAATATGAAAATATTAGTAAAATAAGTTTTATTAAAAATCTATTTAATTTTATTTTAAATTTTTAAATAAATTTAAATAACTAGGCAAAAAATTTTTTTGACTGTTTAATAAAAACAATGTATTTAGTTTTTAATAATTAAATATCAATCCTGCTCAATGAATATTAAATTGCTGTAGTATTTTGACTATACAAAGGTATTGTAATAAGACTTTAATTGAGTGCTAAGAGAATGGATTATCAAAAAAAATCTTTTTTAAATTTAATATTTAAATTTATTTTTATTTGTGAAGAAACAATAATAAAAATTAAAGACAAGAAGACCCTATGAATTTTTATAACTTTAAATTAAAATATTTTAATTTAAAGTTATTTAATTGGGGCGATCAAGAAATATAATAAACTTTTTTTATAGAAAACTGATCCATTAATAATGATTATATGAAATAAATACTCTAGGGATAACAGCGTAATAATTTTAGATAGATCTTATAGAAAAAATAGTTTGCGACCTCGATGTTGGATTAGGATACTTTTTTAATGAAGAAGTTAAAAAAAGAAGTTTGTTCAACTTTTAAAATCCTACATGATCTGAGTTTAGACCGATGTGAATCAGGTTGGTTTCTATCTTAATTTAAAAAAAAAATTTTTAATTAGTACGAAAGGAATTTTAAAAAAAAATGATTTTATTAAACTCAACAGTTTTTGCATCAATTTTTGGAATTATTAAAGTGGCAGAAAATTGCGAGGGATTTAAGCTCCCTTTATGATTTACCTCCTTTAATAATTGTAAATTTCTTAGTTTTCTTAATTTTATTATTAATAGTCTTATTAAGAGTAGCCTTTTTTACTCTTTTAGAGCGAAAGATTTTAGGTTATTGTCATCTTCGAAAAGGTCCAAATAAATCAGGAGTTTCTGGAATTTTTCAACCATTCAGAGATGCTCTTAAACTTTTCAGAAAGGAAATAAATTTTATATTTTACATAAACATTTTTATTCACATAATTTCACCAATTTTAAGAATCATTTTAATAATAATAATTTGAATAATTTTTATTTTTAATAGAAACGCTATTTATATAGAAATAAGTATTATTTATTTTTTATGCGTTTCAAGTATAAGAGGTTATACAATTTTGTGAAGAGGATGATCTTCCAATTCAAAATATTCTTTAATTGGATCTTATCGAGGATTTGCTCAAGTAATTTCTTATGAAGTAAGAATGGCAATAATAATCATTAGAATTTGTATAATTAGTCATTCTTATGGTATAAATTGCATAGTAAATATTCAAGAAAATTTCATATTAATTTTTAGCTTATCTTTTTTATTTTTATTATGAATATTAATTTGTTTAGCTGAAACAAATCGTAGACCATTTGATTTAGCTGAAGGTGAATCAGAATTAGTATCTGGATTCAATATTGAATACGGATCCTGATTGTTTGCATTAATTTTTATATCAGAATATGGAATGATTATAGCAATTAGATTACTAACTAATTATATATTTTTTGGTTTTAAAACTTTAAGGAATTTAACAATAATACTAATTATAATTTTATTTATCATTATTCGAGGAACTTATGTCCGTTATCGTTATGACAAATTAATAATAATAGCTTGAAAAGTAATTTTACCTCAAACAATTTTTATTTTTTTTTCGCTATTTTTTATTGTATTCATTTTCAACAGTTTTTGCATCAATTTTTGGAATTATTTAAGCTATTGAAGAATTTAACAACGAAAATGTTAAGTGTTTTTTACACCACTTAAAATAAAGATTAAATGAAAATTTCATTGATTTTAGGTTAGAAGCCTAAACTTATTAATCTTTTAAAATTAAAATGATTTAATAGGAAAATCAATTAATTCATTAACAGTGAACTGCCTCTATTTTGGCTTCTATTAAAAACAGAATTTATTCTAAGTTCAGGTCGAAACTGAATGCAATATAATCGCTTTGTTTTTAGAAAAGGTTAATACAATTTCTAAATGCAAATTAGATTTTATTTAATTTTAAATACTTTTCTATTTTAATCAATCAATTATTCCTAATTTTCATTCAAAAATTAATCTAAAAAAAATAATTATATTAATGATTAAAAATGAAATAAATATATAAAAATTATATCTTGAAATTAATGGAAAAGGAACAATAATTACAATCTCAACATCAAAAATTAAAAAAATAATTCCAATATAGAAAAACTTTAAAGAAAATGGAACCCGAGAATATGAAAATGGGTCAAATCCACACTCAAATGGAGATAATTTTTCTTTTCTTATTAAATTTTTGAAATGAATAACTAAAAATAAAATGGAAATTAATAAAGGAACTAAAAATATAATTATAATATTTTTATAAATTATTTAATTTTTTTAAAACTTTTTAATTGGAAATTAAATGTACTCATTATACTAATTAAACTAATAGATTCATCAATACATAAATGTAAAAAGAAATAATCAAACTACATCAACAAAGTGCCAGTATCAAGCAGCTGCTTCAAAGCCAAAAAAATGTTCAGAAGAAATTAGTCTATTTCTAATTCGTCGCATGGAAACAATAAGAAAAATAGTTCCAATAATTACATGAATTCCGTGAAATCCTGTTGTCAAAAAAAAAGTAGAACCAAAAATTCCATCTGAAATTGAAAATTGAGCTTGATAATATTCAAAAAGTTGAAACATAGTAAATAATAAACCTAATATAATAGTAATATTTAATGACAATAATGAATTATTAATATTTCCTATTATAATAGAATGATGACTTCAAGTTACAGAAACTCCTGAAGAAATTAAAATGGTAGAATTTAAAAGAGGAATTTCAAAAGGATTAAAAGGAAAAATATTTTTTGGAGGTCAAATTCTACCAATTTCAATATTAGGAGATAAGCTTCTATGAAAAAACGCTCAGAAAAATGAAACAAAAAAAAAAACTTCAGATAAAATAAATAATAATATTCCTATTTTCAATCCTTTTAATACTCACATTGTATGAAAACCTTGAAAAGACGCTTCACGTGATACATCTCGTCATCATTGAAATGATGATAAAATAAGAATAATTAAGGCTATTAATGTCAATATATAATTATAATTGTTAAAATAGTTTACAAATCCTAAAGTTAAGCAAAGAGCTGAAATAGATCTTGTTAAAGGTCAAGGACTTTTTTCTACTAAATGAAATGGGTGAAATATCATAAGTTAAACTTCATTAATATATAATGAAATTAAAGTAACAAATACAAAACTTTGGATAATTGCCACAGCAGTTTCTAAAATTATTAAAACAATTATAATTGGAATAGTTAAAATGAATATAAAATTATTTAATAAAGCTAATGAAGATAAAAGATGAATGAGTAAATGGCCTCTAATTATATTTGCTATCAATCGTACAGACAATGTAATAGGGCGAATTAAATTTCTGACAGTTTCAATTAATACTATAAAAGAACTTAAAAAGATTGGAGAACCTAAGGGGACAAGATGAGATATAAATTTATTAAATTTATTTAAAAAACTAAAAATAATCAAACTTAATCAAAAAGGGAAAGCAAGATATATAGTAAAAATTAAATGACTTGATACAGTAAAAACATAAGGTAATAAACCTAATAAATTAGCAAATAAAATACAAATAAAAATAGAAGTAAAAAATAAAATATTTTTCTTTTTAAAGGATTTTAAATTATTTATTATTTCTTGAAAAAATTTTCTTAAAAGAATTTTTCAAGAAATAATAAATAAAGAAGAAGAAATTCAATAAAATGAAGGATATAAAAATAAAAATATAATTCTTACCGTTCAGTTTCATCTAAACCAGGTTGAAGTTGATGGATCAAAAATGGAAAATAAATTATTTATCATTTAAATGATAAATTGTTTTTATTAAATTTATTGGTTTTTTTGTATCTTTTAAAAGATTTAATAAAAAATGTTATGCTTATGATAAAAATTAATAGGATTATAATTAAAGTTGTAATTATTAATCAATTTAATGGGAAAATTTGTGGAATTAAAAAACACTTTTAGTAATTAAAGAATGACATTCTTTTGTTATTTAATTTAACTAGTTTTTTCATTGAAAGTATAAATACTATAAATTGGTTTAAGAGACCATTGCTTAATTTTTTCAGCCATTCAATGAATAATTTGAAATAAATTTAATAAAATTTCTTATTTTTACAATTTCTATAGAAATTGGTATAAAGCTATGATTAGCCCCACAAATTTCAGAACATTGTCCAAAAAATATTCCAGGACGTTTGGCAAATGAAAATGCTTGATTCAAACGTCCTGGAATAGCATCTATTTTAATTCCTAAAGATGGAACTGATCATGAGTGAATTACATCAGCCGATGTAATTAAAAATTTAATTACTGTATTAAATGGGAGAATTAAATTATTATCAGTGTCTAATAGACGGAAGGAATTTTTTATTATTTCTTGCTCGGGAATTATAAATGAATCAAATTCTTTGTTAAAATCTGAATATTCATAAGATCAATATCATTGATGGCCAATAATTTTAATTGATATTTGGGATGAAAATAATTCATCAGTTAAATAAAGTAAGTGAAGGGAGGGTATAGCAATAAAAATTAAAGTAATAGCTGGAATGATTGTTCAAATAATTTCAATTTCTTGTCCTTCTATTATTGAACGCCTAGTTAAGCTGTTAATAATAATATTTAAGATTATATAAATAGTAATAATAGTGATTATTAGAATAATAAGTATTGAATGATCATGAAAGAATCTTATTTGTTCTATAATAGGAGAATTTCTATCTGGGAATGAAATTAAAGATCATGTTATCATAAGTTTATTTTAAAATTACATTGTTTTGATTAAAAGTGTGTTCTGATGGTGGAAAATTTAATATTCATTCAATTGAAGAATTAGGAAATTGAGTAATAATGATTTTTTTTTTTTCGATTATTGCTGATCAAATAATAAAAATTATTAATATAGTCCCTACTAATCTAATTACTGATCCTACTGAGGAAATCATATTTCATTTGGAAAAAAAGTCTGGATAGTCTGAGTATCGACGTGGTATACCACTTAATCCTAAGAAATGTTGAGGAAAAAAAGTTATATTTACTCCAATAAAAGTAATAATAAATTGTCTTTTTGTTAAAATTGAGTTAAAATTTAAACCAAAAAAAAGGGGAAATCAGTGAATAATTGCTCCTATGATTGCAAAAACTGCTCCTATAGATAAAACATAATGGAAATGTGCAACTACATAATATGTGTCATGAAGAATAATGTCAATAGATGAATTAGCTAGTATAATTCCAGTTAGTCCCCCTACAGTGAATAAAAATACAAATCCTAAAGCTCATAAAATTGGAGTATTAAATTTTAATTTTGTACCATGAAGAGTGGCTAATCAACTGAAAATTTTAATTCCAGTTGGGACAGCAATAATCATTGTAGCTGAAGTAAAATATGCTCGTGTATCAATATCTATTCCCACTGTAAATATATGATGAGCTCAAACAATAAATCCTAGTAAACCAATTGCTAGTATAGCATAAATTATTCCTAAGTTTCCAAATGGTTCTTTTTTACCAGTATGAAAACAAATGATTTGGGAAATTATTCCAAATCCCGGTAGAATTAAAATATAAACTTCGGGATGACCGAAGAATCAAAATAAGTGTTGGTATAAAATTGGATCTCCACCACCTGATGGATCAAAAAATGAAGTATTAAAATTTCGATCAGTTAATAGTATAGTAATTGCTCCTGCTAGTACAGGTAAAGAAAGTAAAAGTAGAATAGCTGTAATTAAAACTGATCATACAAATAAAGGTATGCGCTCCAAAGTTATCCCTAAAGATCGTATGTTAATAATAGTGGTGATAAAATTGATTGCACCTAAAATTGAAGAAGCCCCTGCTAAGTGAAGCGAGAAAATTGCTATATCCACTGAAGGACCATAGTGTGATAGGTTTGATGATAACGGGGGGTAGACTGTTCATCCTGTTCCAGCTCCTCTTTCTACTAAAGATGAATTGATGAGAAGAAATAATGATGGAGGTAGTAATCAAAATCTTATATTGTTTATGCGAGGAAATGCTATATCAGGTGCTCCTAATATTAAAGGAATTAGTCAATTACCAAAACCTCCAATTATAATAGGTATTACTATAAAAAAAATTATGATGAAAGCATGAGCGGTTACAATTACATTGTAAATTTGATCGTTTCCAATTAAAGTTCCTGGTTGACCAAGTTCTATTCGAATTAAAATTCTTATTCTTAATCCTAGTATCCCTGCTCAGGCTCCAAAAATTAAATATATTGTTCCAATGTCTTTATGATTTGTAGAAAATATTCATCGCGGTAAAATGGCTGAATTCTTAGGCGGTAAATTGTAAATTTATTTATGGAATTAATTCCTTTTACTAAGATTTATTTAAAATAATTTTTACTTTGAAGGTAAATAGTTTAAGTTAACTTAAAATCTTATAAAATTATATTAATTACAATAAAAGTAACAATAATGATTATTCTTACTATAAAGTTTTTTATAATTTTTAAAAAATTTAAATTTTTATTTATTTTGTTAAATATAATTAAAATAGGTATAATTATTCGAATGTAAATAAAAATATTAATTAGTGATGATAAAATCAGAATAATTATTGTAATATAAGAGTACTTAATAATAATTGAAATAGCTAGAAATTTAATTACAAAACCAATAAAAGGTGGTATTCCTCCTAAAGATATAAGTAAAATAATTATTCTGATTTTATCATCATTATTTATTTTAATTTTAATTAAAGAATTAATAGAAATGATGTTATTTTTTTTTATAATTTTTAAAATTATATAAATTATTATATAATAAATAATTATATAAAATATTCAAAAATTTCTTGCGGAGTACATTACAATAATTATTCAACTTAGGTGAGAAATTGATGAAAAAATTAAAATTTTTTTAAAAAGTTTTAGGTTATAAATTATGATAGAGCTACAAATAATTGATATAATTCTGATTAGAAATGTAATTCCTCTTTTTATTTTATCTAAAATAAAAAGAGGAATTACTTTTTGGATTGTAATAATAATAATAAATGAATTATAATCTAAGGTTTCTCTAATTAAAATTAATCAGGAATGGAATGGAATTATTGCCAATTTAATTATTAATGAGATGTTAATAAGTATTTCATTAATAATTAATTGGTTTATTATTATTATTGAAGATCCTATAAAAAATATAATTGATGAAAATGATTGGATGATAAAATAAGAAATTATTCTATTACAATTCTCTATTTTATTTTGTTTTAAAATTGGAATAAACACTAATATATTTATTTCTATTATAATTCAAAAAATAAATCAGTTATTTGAAGAAATTGAAATAATAATTGTTAACATAATCATTCATTTTATTAATTTTTTATAAAAAATTAATAAAGGAACTTATCATTTTTGGGGTATGAGCCCACTAGCTTTATTTAGCTTACTTTATT